TTTGTATTCCCCTGAATCGAACATGACTCGGTGAGAGGATACTCCCACTATCTATGGAAACATCCCAGGTGGGATTTTCGATTTATCTGTCTCTATATATAGATACAAGATCTAGCATGCCCGTTTGTGAAGTCAATCCAAATTTCTCTTCAACTCCATGTCCAAATAAAGTGGTAATAAGTCCGAATAAGATCAATTAAGATCACTGGGTTCATGGTCAAATCCCTTCATGATGCATTTGATGAACCATTTTGGGGTTACATAGGGATCAAATGGTATAGGTCATTTCTTCGTAGCTTGGAGGATTAGAAGCATGACTATTGCTTTCCAATTGGCTGTTTTTGCATTAATTGCTACTTCATCAATCTTACTGATTAGTGTCCCCCTTGTATTTGCTTCTTCTGAGGGTTGGTCAAGTAACAAAAATGTTGTATTTTCCGGCACATCAGTCTGGATTGGATTAGTCTTTCTGGTAGCTATCCTTAATTCTTTCATTTCTTGAACCTATTCGGGAGTTCCCAGATTAAAATCAAAAAACGAAATGACCCCCTTCCTCAACTCCTTTCGGGGTGGGAGACACATGAAAATTCAATATCAAAGTATTAGATCGTAGATGTAGTGGTGGAGTGTGTGAAATGAGTCCTTCTATTCTATTATAACGCAGGCATTGGCACTTGTCAAGACTATTGAATCACAAAAGAAATGATTGTTCAACAGTTTGAAATTGATATTAGCTCTACTGAAAATGACCTAAATGAAGGTATCCACAGACCACCCACGGTTCCACATACATAAGAAATAGAAGAATCTTATGCATGTGGAAGCTGTATCTTGTCCCCCAATTTGACAAATCTATATTGTGATCCGGTCTTGAAAGAAATCGCTGGGATTTGCTTCCAGAGAATTTTCTGAAGAAAGAGAAATGAGGTCCCATTGCCGGACCCCTACCAGGATCATTGAAATCTTGGCTTTAGTTGGAGCTTTGAGTTTCATCTCCCGAGGTAATCCTCAAAACCACCGATGTTTTGGAATCCAAAGCAATTTCAATTTTGGAACCTGCCGGAAATAACCTATTCCGAGTCAGAATAGTATTCGTTGGAGGTGAGGAAGAACTCGCTTGGAGCTGTCGTTGTGCGCGCCTCTGCGCCGACTGCTTAATAGCGAAAAGAGGATATACCTTTCCATCCCGTTCCCCAGGACGATCACATGCAATTTGGAGGCGGTGGCGCTTCTTGAGGACAGGATTCACAGCTTCAAGAGCATCCATTCGTCCGACGAACCCCTCTATCCGGTCTTCTTGGGTGTCATGAAAGGTTTCTTCCGTGATGATTTGCATCTCCAACCGATTTTGCTCAACTTTTGGCGCTCCAATCCGCCTTACAATATCTGCGAAAAAATGAGGTGCTTTACTTTAGTTGTTCATAACTGGACAACTTGAGTCCTTGAGCCTCCCAGATACGTTGGCGAAGCCATTCCCATTCTCGGTCTTGCAATGTGGACTCAAGTGCGTCCTCTTTATCTCCATCTCCGGGAGAGCCATTCGCATAGCTTTCATTCATTGTACTCGAATATGATGGAAGGTCCCTCGATGGATTAGCTGTTGGTCGAGGCACGAAGGAAGTTGAAAGGCTCAGTCCGACCCAAACAATAACGGGAAGTGAAACAGTGACGATCGATGGGACCAGTAGCCAGCCGAATACAAAGGCAAACCAACCTTTCTGCGGTTGGGGTGAGTTTTGAGTCATTTTTTATCTTGAAAAAAGATAACCTTTGCAAACGAAAAAAAAAGAGTAACAATATCAGCGAGAGTTTCTTAATTTAGAGAGAGTCAATTTGTGGGTTACTAAAGTGCATCGAGTCATTTTCGTAAAGGATTCGATTTATTTAACTGCAATCACAAGATTCAAAATTGAAATGGTCAAAGGAATGCTTCACTATGGAATTTCCATCTATGCCAATTAGCCGATTCTCTCCTCCAGAATCCAAACCCACAATAGAAAACCCATTGTGAGTTTGGGGAGAAACAATTGAGACTCCACCTTTTTTTGAAATTGAAATCATGACCTAACGGCAGATATCCACAGACGTGTCTTAACCTAGTTAAGAAAGATAAGAATCTTAAGTAGGGTTAAATTTTATTTATTTGATTTTTTTTTGTTATCCGTATCGTTACCAGTATCCTTATCAGTAATCCTTAAGACGGGAGATGCACTTTTTCCCTCAGATTTCATCCAATTCGAAAGCATTTTTTGCTCACGAACACCCCAAGAAGGTCCAGACGAAGATCCCGAATCAGAATCCGGTCTAGGAGCACGATTTAGAGGAGTCAACCAAACCCGATGTGTCAAGGGAGTTTGTAATATTTTTCTCGCATGACTGGTTTTTAAAGAGACCTCCCTTCTCTTGTTTTGAATGCGTTGATTCTGCTTTTCTTTAAGATCGGCAAAATCATCGTCGAGGTCGAGTAATGAATCCATTGGTTTTTCTTTTCCTTCCGCTT